ATATAAAGGATTAGTAAATCAAATAATAGATAGTAAATGGATCGGTTTAAAAATAAATGAGTTGTTAGTCGTAGAATATTATTCCCGTCAAACTTGAACCTAACGAACATAAGAAAGAGGTTCAGACAATTATGTTCCTCTTTTCGACAAAGTAAATAGATCTAAGAGCCTTGATCCGCATTTTTCTCATTTACGTATCACAAATCAATCCGTAGTAGGATCGATTTCTTTTTTTTTTGCTCTTTCCGCGATATTTGTATTTTACGTACCATACCACAGTAATTAGGAATAGAGATTCTCTATCAAATCTCTATCAAATAAGACTGTTGGAATAATGATATCCATTGTTATTTGAATTTGATTTATTGTGGTCGGTAACACTGGTAAAGTACCAGAAACGGAAAGAGAGGGATTCGAACCCTCGGTAAACAAAAGCCTACATAGCAGTTCCAATGCTACGCCTTAAACCACTCGGCCATCTCTCCTACATAGTCTTATTATTGACCAGAAACCGAGTGAATAGCGAATTATTCATATTATTGCAGTACAGGCACGACCGATCAACGGTTCCATAGGAATAAAAAATTCCTTTCAAATTTCCTATTTATCAACAATTTCTTTTATCATCTACTCCATAGATCTATTACAAATTCATGAATCGTACCGTGGATTTTTCTATTTCATTTCAATTGTATAATGATTATTCCATCCCTTTTCCTTTTTGGATCCTAACCAAATCCAAATTTATCGAGTTATCAGACTCGGTTTATAAGAATCCATAGGAAAATAAAGCTAAGTCCTTGGTTATTCAACTTAGATGAAATAGGAAAAAGGGTACAATTTGAGTGGAAGGTACACATCTTTTTATAATGTTTCTGTTTTTATGTTATTTTGTACTGTACAATTCCTTTGTTTGTGGGATCATTTTCCCTAATGAGAAGAATTATAGAATGGATTGCTAATTATGCCTAGATCTCGGATAAATGGAAATTTTATTGATAAGACCTCCTCAATTATAGCCAATATTTTATTACGAATAATTCCGACAACTTCAGGAGAAAAAAAGGCATTTACCTATTACAGAGATGGTGTGATTTGATTATTTTTTCTGGTTTTTTTTAGCCCTCACTTCAGTCTTACGAGAAAAAGACGTGATTCGGAATAGAAAGAACAAAATTCTAGAAATAAAGATACGCTTAGTGAAGGTAAAGTTTGGAAATAAAACAATTCCTTCTGTCGTGTATCCTCGATTGATCCAGCCTCAGATACTTAAAAATTATCCATTTTAGTATTGAACGAAAGGTTACACCTATAGGTTCTGTATTGTAGGTCAATCCTACTCCACAAGTACCAATAGGCGACATAGGGGAAGAAGCACTACACTAGGAATCAACAACACGAAAACTTTGTTATAAATTACCCTTTTCCTTATCGGTATCGGGACTAACAAGAATGGTTGGGACAACGAACATCCATCTCGTTCGTACTTTGGATACCCGTATAACCATCAAAGATCGTTGAAGTGACTAATTCCTGGAACATAGTAGGCGTTGAGGACAAAGAAATCGTTGGAATTACCATTTCTATTTAGCACTAATACTATATGGTGATGGTGTTAAGAAAAAAACTCTTGCGGGAAGGTTAGCTAGAGATTTCTTGTAAAAATACCAGCTCCTGTCAGTTCATAATGAGAATAGGGAAATTTGGATTCTTTGGCTTATTCCCTTTAGTACTATGCACAGAAGGGAGGAGCCGTATGAGATGAAAATCTCACGTACGGTTCTGGAACGGAGATTTTTTGAATAAAAAAAAGGAACGACCGTAACGAATGTCGGCTCAATCCGAAGGAAATTATGCGGAAGCTTTACAGAATTATTATGAAGCTATGCGACCAGAAATTGATCCCTATGATCGAAGTTATATACTCTATAACATAGGCCTTATACACACAAGCAACGGAGAGCATACAAAAGCTTTGGAATATTATTTCCGAGCACTAGAACGAAATCCATTCTTACCACAAGCTTTTAATAATATGGCCGTGATCTGTCATTACGTGCGACTATCTCCACTATAGAAAGAAGGAAAAAAAAGATAAAATTGGCTAGTCAATACTAGAAAAAAAATAAATAGGCTTTCTACATATGCATCGTCCAAAGCAACGATTTTTATCAGCTGTAGTAAGGAAAGAAACTTCATGATAACAAAAAAAAATAGGAAGAAATGGGTACGGCCTACATACTATATTCTATGGATAAAGGATCGAATTGATAAAGAAAGCACCGTAAAGATCAATTAGCGAGCTTTTGGGCCGATACAGTTAAGAACTGCTTACTTATGTCTGTCATAATATGGGATATGATATAAAGTTAGGAATCAACTTATGTAATAGAGTCGATTCACTAAAGTATTGAGCAGCGGTGTAGCATCAGATCCCAAAGATAGTAAGTTCTTTTTTCTTATGGAATAAAGTCTTTTTCAAAGATTCTATATAAATTTC